GATGAGAAGAAATTCTCACGTCCAGTTCTGGAGTAGAGATGGAATTCCGAAACAACCATCAACTATAACCCCAAAAGAACTAAATTCCGTAAACAACATAGAGGAAGAATGAAGGGAATATCTTTTCGAGGTAATCAGATTTCTTTCGGTAAATATGCTCTTCAGGCACTTGAGCCCGCTTGGATCACATCTAGACAAATCGAAGCAGGTCGACGAGCAATGACACGAAATGCACGCCGTGGTGGAAAAATTTGGGTCCGTGTATTTCCAGACAAGCCGGTTACAGTAAGACCTGCTGAAACACGTATGGGTTCGGGGAAAGGGTCCCCTGAATATTGGGTAGCTGTTGTTAAACCGGGACGAATACTATATGAAATGAGTGGAGTAACCGAAACTATAGCTAGAAGGGCTATTTTAATAGCAGCATCAAAAATGCCTATACGAACGCAGTTTCTTACTTCAGGATAAAAATATAGAACCAAGATAAATGATAGAACCAAGATAAATGAGTCTCGAGGATGAAACAAAACCACAGGTTTCTTTTTTTTTGACAAACAATATTTCTTTTATTTTCTTCATCCTTCGCATTGGAAGAATAGACTAAAAAATTAATATGATTCAACCCCAGACCCTTTTAAATGTAGCGGATAACAGCGGGGCTCGAAAATTGATGTGTATTCGAATCATAGGAGCTAGCAATCGTCGATATGCTCACATTGGTGACGTTATTGTTGCTGTCATCAAAGAAGCAGTCCCTAATATGCCCCTACAAAAATCAGAAGTAGTCAGAGCCGTAATTGTTCGTACTTGTAAAGAACTGAAACGTGACAGTGGTATGATAATACGATATGATGACAATGCTGCAGTTGTGATTGATCAAGACAGAAATCCAAAAGGAACTCGAATTTTTGGTGCAATCCCCCGAGAATTGAGGCAATTAAATTTTACTAAAATAGTTTCATTAGCTCCCGAAGTATTATAAAAGAAAATCAGATGTTGATATTTTTTTATCTTTCTTTGGGGTATTTGAAAGAAATAGATTACTAACTTGATTCATTCCTAGAATATGTCTCACGCATATACCTTTTTAAATTCATATATCATAAACTAATAATAAAAAAAGAAAAACATGTTGATTATATCCAATTTCGAGGCACCAATCATTTTAGTTCATCATGAGTAGAGACACTATTGCTGAGATAATAACTTCTATACGAAATGCGGATATGGATAGAAAAAGAGTTGTTCGCATAGCATCTACTAATATTACCGAAAATATTGTTAAAATACTTTTCCGAGAAGGTTTTATCGAAAACGTCAGAAAACACCGAGAAAAAAACAAATCTTTTTTGGTTTTAACCCTGCGTCACAGGAGGAATAGGAAAAGACCCTATAGGAATTTTTTAAATTTGAAACGGATCAGTCGACCCGGTTTACGAATCTATTCTAACTCTCAACGAATTCCTAGAATTTTAGGTGGAATGGGAATTGTAATTCTTTCTACTTCTCGGGGTATAATAACAGACCGCGAAGCTCGACTAGAAGGAATCGGCGGAGAAATCTTGTGTTATATATGGTAATGGTAATCCTTTTAATACCCAAATGGGATCCGAAAGCTCTTCCTATTTGTAAAAAAAGGAAGGGTGAGGATATTGTTTATCCTCCATTAGTTGATACTTCAAGGGGGCTTTGCCTGGAATGAAAGAACAAAAATGGATTCATGAAGGTTTAATTACTGAATCGCTTCCCAACGGGATGTTCCGGGTTCTATTAGATAACGAGGATCTGATTCTAGGGTATGTTTCAGGAAAGATCCGACGTAGTTTTATACGGATACTGCCAGGAGATAAAGTAAAAGTTGAAGTAAGTCGTTATGATTCAACCAGAGGGCGTATAATTTATCGACTCCGAAACAAGGATTCAAAAGATTAAGTGGGTTTTATTCAATACAACTCGAAATTCAAAATTTTAAGAAACTTATTTTCTACCAAGGAGTACATTGAGAATTAAGATTGAGGAATGAAAAATATGAAAATAAGAGCTTCCGTTCGTAAAATTTGTGAAAAATGTCGACTAATCCGCCGGCGGGGGCGCATTATAGTAATTTGTTCCAACCCGAGACATAAACAAAGACAAGGATAATCAGACTCGCTAAAGGACTCAGTGTACAAATAAGGAATCTGTTTTGATGTGAAATGGATATATCCATATATTTCTGATTCATATTTATGAGATGATAAAATATGGCAAAAGCTATGTCGAGAATCGGTTCACGTAGGAATGGGCGTATTGGTTCGCGTAAAAGTGCACGTAGAATACCAAAAGGAGTTATTCATGTTCAAGCTAGTTTCAATAATACCATCGTGACGGTTACAGATGTACGGGGTCGCGTGGTCTCCTGGTCCTCGGCCGGTACTTGCGGATTTAAGGGTACGAGAAGAGGGACACCTTTTGCAGCTCAAACTGCAGCAGCAAATGCTATTCGTACAGTAATTGATCA